TAATCACATTAATAGTTGCATTGATAGTTATCTTCGTTTTGAAGTCAGTATTCATAGTTACATTTTCGGTGGTACCGATAATTACGGTGACAGTTACATTTCTAGTTTCATTTGTACTGAAGGCATAAGTGGTAGTCAAAGCGATAATTCTAGCATAAGAACTGGTGGTAACAGCCGCGATTTCAATATAAGAGGAAGATCTAATGATTTTGATATAAATAAAAAATACAGAAATTTATGGGTTCAGTGCGAAAATTGTTATGGATTAAATTATAAAAAATTTTTTAGGTCAAAAATGAATATTTGTGAACAGTGTGGGTATCATTTAAAAATGAGTAGTTCAGATAGAATCGAACTTTTGATTGATCCGGGCACTTGGGATCCTCTGAATGAAGATATGGTCTCGACGGACCCCATTGAATTTCATTCAGAGGAGGAACCTTATAGAGATCGTATCGATTCTTATCAAAGAAGGACAGGTTTAACTGAAGCTGTTCAAACAGGCATAGGTCAACTAAACGGCATTCCCATAGCAATTGGGGTTATGGATTTTCAGTTCATGGGAGGTAGTATGGGATCCGTAGTAGGCGAGAAAATTACCCGTTTGATCGAATATGCTACTAATCGATCTCTACCTGTTATTATTGTGTGTGCTTCTGGAGGAGCACGTATGCAAGAAGGAAGTTTGAGCTTGATGCAAATGGCTAAAATATCTTCTGCTTTATATAATTATCAATCAAATAAAAGGTTATTCTATGTATCAATCCTTACATCTCCTACAACTGGTGGAGTAACTGCCAGTTTTGGTATGTTGGGGGATGTCATTATTGCTGAACCTAATGCCTACATTGCTTTTGCAGGTAAAAGAGTAATTGAACAAACATTGAATAAAACAGTACCCGATGGTTCACAAGCGGCTGAGTATTTATTCCATAAGGGCTTATTCGACCTAATCGTACCGCGTAATCTTTTAAAAGGTGTTCTGAGTGAGTTATTTCAGCTTCACGGTTTCTTTCCTTTGAAAAAAAATGCAAAAAAATATTGAAAGAAAATCCAAATATATAAGAAATAGAAAATATAGAATAGAAGGGATTTTTATGTCTACCAAAAATTCCCATTTTTACTAGGAATCCCTGTTTGTTGGATTGAATTAGTTTAGTTAGAGTCGCGAATTTCTAATAAATTCTTTAATTTGATTTTAATAAAAACTACTTATTTTTTTTTTTTTTTTTAGTATTAGTTATTAGAAGAATATAAGGACGGGAGAATCATAATAAAATTTATGAAAAGCGGATTATCATACATATTCGTGTAGAAAGATAAATAGATACACTTCATTTAGTTCTCATTCCTTGCACTTATTAACTACTTAAATATTATTTATAATAGATATACTTATCATAAGATATCTTTATAAAAGATATCTTTATAATAGGTGCAAAATTAAATCGAGGTACCCATTTTATGACAGATCTTAACTTACCCTCTATTTTTGTCCCTTTAGTGGGCCTAGTATTTCCAGCGATTGCAATGTCTTCTTTATTTCTTTATGTCCAAAAAAATAAGATTGTCTAGATCCGATGGGACAAAATTTTATCAATTTATTTCAACACTGGATCATAATACAGATATTTTTTTAGTCTAATATGGTACGATATGTGACTTTTTCCGAATACAAATGAAAGAACTATTATACATGTGGATACGTGATATCTGCATAAATGCACGTAGATGGGGGTATCTCTGGTTAAAAATGATCTGCGAATATTTTTACTCAATGTATCTAACCAATTCCTCCTAATGGTTCATATCAGAATAGTGCTAGTTGATGAAAATTACTTCGGCATCAAGAAAAGTAAAAATAAAAAAAGTAAAGTCAATTTTTTTTGGTTTTGATCTCAATTCCAATCGAATGCAACCGGATCTAATTCTAATATAGTATGAACTGGCGATCAGAACATATATGGATAGAACTTATAACAGGGTCTCGAAAAGCAAGTAATTTTTGCTGGGCCTGTATCCTTTTTTTAGGTTCATTAGGATTCTTAGTAGTTGGAACTTCCAGTTATCTTGGTAGGAATCTGATACCCGGATTTCCATCTCAGCAAATCATTTTTTTTCCACAAGGGATCGTGATGTCTTTCTATGGGATCGCGGGTTTATTTATTAGTTCCTATTTGTGGTGCACAATTTCATGGAATGTAGGTAGTGGTTATGACCGATTCGATAGAAAAGAAGGAATAATGTGTATTTTTCGTTGGGGATTCCCCGGAATAAATCGTCGCATCTTCCTTCGCTTCTTTATGAAAGATATCCAATCAATCAGAATGGAGGTTAAAGAGGGTCTTTTTCCTCGTCGTATTCTTTATATGGAAATCAGAGGCCAAGGAACTATTCCCTTGACTCGTACTGATGAGAATTTTACTCCACGAGAAATTGAAAAAAAAGCTGCGGAATTGGCCTATTTCTTGCGAGTACCAATTGAAGTATTTTGAAATGAACCGAAAAATGAATGTTTTCTACGCATAATGGAGGGAACTTGCTAATTTCCTTTTAAATACAACTGAAGTTTCTTCAGAATGCTCATTCAAGTAAAAAATATGTTAGATTCCATTTCCTCCTTCCGTTAGCGCAGCGGCCCGCATCGCATAGAATAAAACAAAAAGAAAGTAGGAAAACGTATACGGAACAACTATAATAAACTATAATAAGAATAAGAAGATTTTTTTTTTCTATACCAAAACTCTTTTGTATGCGTATGGGATCCAACTCAACTCTTTTATACTTTATATACTAGATATATCTAGTAAAAAGTATATACTAGTAAAAAGTCTAAAAAGTCTAATATGAATTCATCAAATATCCGAATCGAATATGTATTTCGTAATACAGAATTCATTTTTTTAGGCTCGAGATTTTGGATTGATACCGTATTTCTGCATTTTGATTATACGGTGCCGTGCAACATTTCGAAAATCATTAATGGAATTGATACTGGAGGGTTTTGAAATCCGAATAATATTCGTTACTTCAAGTAGGTTTTTCGAATATTTATCGAAAGGAACAAATAAAGATGAAATTCGTTCGAATTTGGTCAATTGAGATATCCGTAAATCCTATTTACTTATAAAATCCTATTTACTTACTTACTAAATATATATATATCTATTTTCATCCGAAAAGGGACCCTTATTCTATTTCTATATTTCTTCTAGACCTAAGGACTAAATTCTTACAAAAATGGGAATAGATGCATAGCATAGGTTCGATATTTTATTGTAGAGCTCGTGCTTTAGAGAAATATCACATCAGATAGAGTTGACAAATGAAGCAGTTCATTAACAATTCACAGATAAAAAAATGAAAAAAAAGAAAGTATTGACTTCCCTCCCGTATCTTGCATCTATAGTATTTTTGCCCTGGTGGGTCTCTCTCTCATTTCAAAAAAGTCTGGAACCTTGGATTATTAATTGGTGGAATACTAGGAAATCTGAAACTTTTTTGAATGATATTCAAGAAAAAAATTTTCTAGAAAAATTTCTAGAATTAGAAGAACTATTCTTGTTGGACGAAATGATAAAGGAATACCCGGAGACACATATACAAAAGCTTCGTATAGGAATACACAAGGAAACGATACAATTGGTCAAAACACATAATGAATATCATCTCCATATCGTTTTGCATTTGTCGACAAATATAATATCTTTTGCTATTCTAAGTGGTTATTTTTTTCTAGGTAATGAAGAACTTGTCATTCTTAATTCTTGGGTTCAGGAATTCTTTTATAACTTAAATGACACAATAAAAGCTTTTTCGATTCTTTTAGTTACTGATTTATGGATCGGATTTCACTCTACCCACGGTTGGGAACTAATGATTGGTTCGATCTACAATGATTTTGGATTGGCGCATAACGATCAAATTATATCTAGTCTTGTTTCCACTTTTCCAGTTATTCTAGATACAATTGTGAAATATTGGATCTTCCGTTTTTTAAATCGCGTGTCTCCTTCACTTGTAGTCATTTATCATTCAATGAATGAATGAAGAACTTATTTGATCTCCTGATATCAATCAAATCATAATTTTGATTCGCGTATAAAGAAAGCATTTTCCATTTTACTTATTCTTTATACTTATACCTCTTCACGGTATTCGTCCTATTTCAGTAGAATTATTTCAGTACAATGGCAGACTCGTGGATAGGGAACTAGTATAGTTCCCTATCTAATTTATTGTAGAAATTCAGGGATCAATGATTGGATCATGCAAAATAGAAATACTTTTTCTTGGGTAAAGGAACAGATGACTCGATCTATTTCTGTATCGATCATGATATATGTAATAACTCGAACATCTATTTCAAATGCGTATCCCATTTTTGCGCAGCAAGGTTATGAAAATCCACGAGAAGCAACTGGGCGAATTGTATGTGCCAATTGCCATTTAGCTAATAAGCCTGTGGATATTGAAGTTCCACAAGCTGTACTTCCTGATACTGTATTTGAAGCAGTTGTTCGAATTCCTTATGATATGCAACTGAAACAAGTCCTTGCTAATGGTAAAAAGGGGGCTTTAAATGTGGGGGCTGTTCTAATTTTACCCGAGGGATTCGAATTAGCCCCCCCCGAGCGTATTTCTCCCGAGGTGAAAGAAAAGATGGGAAATCTTTCTTTTCAAAGTTATCGTCCCAATAAAAGAAATATTCTTGTGATAGGTCCTGTTCCAGGCCAGAAATATAGTGAAATCATCTTTCCTATTCTTTCCCCCGACCCTGCTACGAAAAAAGACGTTCACTTCTTAAAATATCCCATATATGTAGGTGGGAACAGGGGAAGGGGTCAGATTTATCCTGATGGAAGCAAGAGTAACAATACAGTCTATAATGCTACATCCGCAGGTATAGTAAGCAGAATAGTACGTAAAGAAAAGGGAGGATATGAAATAACCATAGTTGATGCATCGGATGGACGCCAAGTAGTTGATATTATACCTCC